TTACATATACTCATATGTTTTGTTATAATTGAAATTGAGAAATCTTTTTTAATTGAAAAATCAATACTGATTCGTTCTGCTTCCATTTTTATGTTGTCATTAGGAAAACACAATTTGAAATTCAAATCCCAGAATCGTTCATGAATTCCAAGTAAGGAGTCAATGGTTCAAATTTCTCGTCTGAAAAATACACATTTTTTTTCTCAATAGAAAAACGAGAGAATGTTTTTAGCATTGTGTATTTTCAGATACTATACAATCAAAGGGATGGATCAAATCCAATCAAAAGGGGTATTTCTTTTTTTTTAGTAAATAAAAGGATTAAGGAAAACAGAAGTCAAAATGCAAGTACAATAATAATTCCGTAATCCGGAAAAAATTGCACCTATTTTCTATCATTTTGGCGGCATGGCCGAGCGGTAAGGCGGGGGACTGCAAATCCTTTTTCCCCAGTTCAAATCCGGGTGTCGCCTGAATCCTGAATCACCAAAAAACTCGAAATCATAATCGATTTATTGGATGGATTTCTCAATAGTGTTCGGTAGAACCCATTTTTGACTCTGCGACATTAATTCCACTATTATTACTGAGGAATAATTCCTTCGTATTTATAGAGATTAGGGGACATAATGCACATGGATATAGTAAGTCTCGCTTGGGCTGCTTTAATGGTAGTCTTTACATTTTCCCTTTCACTCGTAGTGTGGGGAAGAAGTGGGCTTTAGAAGTACTACTAATTGAGTTCAGGAATCAAACCCGCTTGTTTTATAGATCGTTCTGCAACGCACTTTGAACTATTTAAAATCAAAACTCTGAATTTGGAATCCCATTGGATTCCAATGGAGTAATCTATGATAGGAATCATACTCTTTCAATCCAAGAGATATTTCTCCCGTCTTTGTACTTCGAAAAGAAAGGGATTCAGATGATTGGAAATTTATTCCAACCTAAAATTCTTCCGAAATTTTCTATTTCAATCAATGGGAATGGGGCTCTTACTATCTTTATAGACGGATACTAAGGAAGTTTTTCTTTTTTTATTTATTTCCCTCTTGACTCTTCAAAAAAGAAGTCGTTTTGTTAAGCGTATACACACTTTCTATAAGAAATGATATCGAGATCGTGGTTGTTTAAGGAGAGACTGGTCAATAATAAGATCTTGCCTCGGGCGGGTTACATATCGGGCATTTACCCTTTGGTTTCTATTCGAATTTTAGAAAGGCGGTTTAGGCTTTATCACCTTATTTCATATGGCGTTAAAAATAGGCGAGGTTTCCCCTTACTTATTAGTAAAAGGAAAGGAATTAGAATCCTAAAATAAGAATTATTTTAGATTGAGCGGAACAAATAGATGTAGCAAATTGGGTCTTATGTCAATTCCATAAAATATATGGAATATATTGATATGGAAATGGAATTAATATACACATATAGGAAGAGAATATTGTAGATTGATATATAGAAACTTAAGCGTTTATCTTTATTCTAGATTACAGCTTTATAGACTAAGAGATAGATAGTATGGTAGAAAAATGAATTTTTCTACCATACTATCTATCTCTTAGATAATTTCCGATTCTAGTGCGCTCATTTCATTTAAGTTAAGACGTGAAATTGGACCCCTTTCATTTTACTTCGTAAATTTTTGATAAGAACTTGGAAGGAAAGTTTGATTCAAATTCATTTGAAAATTCAATCGAATTAATCATTTTGACTGACTGTTTTTACGTAAATGATAAGTAGAAAGGCGGTAGGAACTAGAATGAATAGTGCAGTAGCAATAAATGCAAGAATATTTACTTCCATAATCTCATCGGTTTTTTACTTCGCAATAACTCGGGATTTAATCCCCTAGAGATGATAAATCTTTCGTCTATCGTCTGTAAATTCAATGGATGAATTACCTCTCGATGATCTTGAACCGAATCACTATCATGAATAACAATATCTGATCTATCAAATCAACCCGTCGTCAAGACTTGAATAGTATAACATAGGAAGTTCTTTTATCCATACCGAATCAAAATTTTGATTCCTAACTCAATTACTCCGAAATGATATTTATCATCCGTTTCCTTGTTTTTTCTATAACCCACCTTTGCGTCTTCCTTGGAGAATCTTCTGATGAAGGATCATCAGATTGCCTTTCCACTTCAATTAATTACATAGTTCCGAACCTAACAAACAAAAAAAGCGAGATGGAAAAATAGGAAAAAAAAAAAAGAAATCAAGACTCCTTTTTGCTTTGGGAATGCAAGTATACCCCTTGACATTCTTTACTAGTTCATAGAAAGGGAAAAATGGATTTTTGTATTTATTGGATCCGTCGGGACTGGCGGGGCTCGAACCCGCAGCTTCCGCCTTGACAGGGCGGTGCTCTAACCGATTGAACTACAATCCCAGGGAAATAAGGGATCTGGCAGAAATTTGGATTCTTTTTTATCTTCGTATGGGGTCTTTCTAAAGGACAAGGGATTTTCTACTATCTCATGGTAGATTG